GTGGGCTAAATAAATCAATGGGCAGTCTTGGTCCTAGTGAAAATACCAGCGAAGATCTAAATCTAAAAGTGAAAAACATTCATAGTTGCAGTAATGTTGATTATTTATTCAGCGTTAAAGACATTCGGAATTTCATCTCTGATGACACTTTTTTAGTTAGTGATAGGAATGGAGACAGTTATTCCATCTATTTTGATATTGAAAATCATATTTTTGAGATTGACAACGATTATTCTTTTCTGAGTGAACTAGAAAGTGCTTTTTCTAGTTATCGAAACTCGAGTTATCTGAATAATGGATTTAGGGGCGAAGATCCCTACTATAATTCTTACATATCTTACATGTATGATACTCAATATAGTTGGAATAATCACATTAATAGTTGCATTGATAATTATCTTCAGTCTCAAATCTGTATAGATACTTCCATTATAAGTGGTAATGAGAATTACAGTGACAGTTACATTTATAGGGCTATTTGTAGTAGTGAAAGTCGAAATAGTAGTGAAAACGAGGGTTCCAGTAGACGAACTCGCACAAAGGGCAGTGATTTTACTATAAGAGAAAGTTCTAATGATCTCGAGGTAACTCAAAAATACAAGCATTTGTGGGTTCAATGCGAAAATTGTTATGGATTAAATTATAAGAAATTTTTGAAATCCAAAATGAATATTTGTGAACAATGTGGATATCATTTGAAAATGAGTAGTTCGGATAGAATTGAACTTTTGATCGATCCGGGTACTTGGGATCCTATGGATGAAGACATGGTCTCTCTGGATCCCATTGAATTTCATTCGGAGGAGGAGCCTTATAAAGATCGTATTGATTCTTATCAAAGAAAGACAGGATTAACCGAGGCTGTTCAAACAGGCATAGGCCAACTAAACGGCATTCCCGTAGCAATTGGGGTTATGGATTTTCAGTTTATGGGGGGTAGTATGGGATCCGTAGTCGGAGAGAAAATCACCCGTTTGATTGAACACGCTGCCAATCAAAAATTACCTCTTATTATAGTGTGTGCTTCTGGGGGGGCGCGCATGCAGGAAGGAAGTTTGAGCTTGATGCAAATGGCTAAAATATCGTCTGCTTTATATGATTATCAATTCAATAAAAAATTATTTTATGTATCAATCCTTACATCTCCGACAACTGGTGGAGTGACAGCTAGTTTTGGTATGTTGGGGGATATCATTATTGCCGAACCCAATGCCTACATTGCATTTGCAGGTAAAAGAGTAATTGAACAAACATTGAATAAAACAGTACCCGAAGGTTCACAAGCAGCTGAATACTTATTCCAGAAGGGTTTATTCGACCTAATTGTACCACGTAATCTTTTAAAAAGCGTTCTGAGTGAATTATTTAAGCTCCACGCCTTTTTTCCTTTGCTTTGAATCAAAAGTCAAGCAAAATCAAGTAGAGCACTAAGTTCAATTATTTTTTTTGTGTTTGTAGCAAAAAGTAGTTAGTTTATCGGAATCAAAGTAAATAAGATAATAATGGCCTTTTCTTTGGTGATCGAAGATCGAATTGTAGAAAGAATTAAAACTAAAGTTGAGTATAGCTCTTTTTTTGACCTATATTTATATTCCTGATTACGAATCGAGAAGCCTTTATCACCATCACCAAGAGTGAGTTCTTCCTTTCGTGAAATTCGGAAAATAAAACGAATTTTTTCTTGTCTTAGGTATATAATTTGAAATTTAAATATAGATAATAGAGTTTTGTATCTTTCTCTATCTCCCGAAAAACCATTTTAGCTAAAAATTCATGTTGGGTCGGATTCGAACGAATCTTTCGATAATCGATAAAAAACTCTTTATCTATTTTTAGAAAATTAGAAGATAAGAACAAAAGACAAAGAAATGAAGAAACATAATAAAGTTTATTATCATACATATCTTTCTCATGTAGGAGATGAATAAGTCCATTTATTTAGTTCTACAGTTCTACATTCTTTGCACTTATTCTTATTATCCGTACTCAGTTAGATTTAGATATATAGATGCTTAGATCTATACTAAGAATTTCGAATTCTTCTCTATTTTTCAAATTCTTCTCTTTCTTAATTTAATTATAATTATTACAAGATATCTTTATTTATATAATAATAATAACAGATACAAATAGTAAATCGAGGTACCCCTTCTATGACAAATTTGAACCTTCCGTCTATTTTTGTGCCGTTAGTAGGCCTAGTCTTTCCGGCAATTGCAATGGCTTCTTTATTTCTTCATGTTCAAAAAAACAAGATTGTTTAGATCCGACGGGACCCAATCTCATCCATTTTTTTTTTTTGAAAACGTGGACTTGTATCATAACACGGATATCTATTTATTGGAATATAGTATAACATGTGATTTCCGCCGAACATAAAGGAAAAAACTCTTATGCCCGCAGAAACATGATATATGGATATATCAATTCTAGCAATTTTCAAATAGATCAGGATCTCTGGATGGCTGAAATGTAGTCGGTGAATCTATATGTATATCGATATGTATAGTGGAATCGTATTAAATAAAGAGTATGTTATTATTTTAGATTTAACCAATTTGATGAATTACTCCTAAAGGTTGACATCAAACTAGTGCTAGTTCACCTCAAACTAGTGCTAGTTGATGAGAGTTACTTCGGAAACAAAAAAGTAAAGTCAAATTTCTCTGGGGTATTATCTCAATTCCAATAAAATGCAATCGAGTAAAGTATGACTTGGCGATCAGACGATATATGGATAGAACTTATAACGGGGTCTCGAAAAATAAGTAATTTCTGCTGGGCCTTTATCCTTTTTTTAGGTTCATTAGGCTTCTTATTAGTTGGAACTTCCAGTTATCTTGGTCGAAATTTGCTATCTTTTTTTCCGCCTCAGCAAATCATTTTTTTTCCACAAGGAATCGTGATGTCTTTCTACGGAATTGCGGGTCTCTTTATCAGCTCTTATTTGTGGTGCACAATTTCCTGGAATGTAGGTAGTGGTTATGATCGATTCGATAGAAAGGAAGGAGTAGTCTGTATTTTTCGTTGGGGATTTCCGGGAAAAAATCGTCGCATATTCCTCCGATTCCTTATAAAAGATATTCAGTCCGTTAGAATAGAAGTTAAAGAGGGTATTTATGCTCGTCGTGTTCTTTATATGGACATCCGAGGCCAGGGGTCCATTCCCTTGACCCGTACTGATGAGAATTTGACTCCACGAGAAATTGAACAAAAGGCTGCTGAATTAGCCTATTTCTTGCGTGTACCAATTGAAGTATTTTGAGAATTTGAGAATCAGAACGTTCATTCAATTAAAGAAAACGTATAGGAAAGAACCATAAAACGAAACTCTTTTTATGGTCTTTATGCGCACGCAATTCAATAACAAATAACAAATCGAAATAATAGAGTCATCTCAGATGGCAAACCATTTCGAAAGCAAGAATTTTTTTTAGTTCAATATTTGTTGGAATTGACACTTTAGATCTAGATAGATCGTATCTTGTAAATTTGAAATTCTTTCTTTTGTAGTCTTTAATGACCAACAATTGGATTTCTTAATTAAATAATGAGAACTAGCCAATTTATCCTTTGCCAGTCATTTTTTTTTTTTTGATCATCCTAATATCTTTCCCTCAATTATTCTATTCCTGACTATGGGTAATCAGTGAAATTTTTTCGAAATATTGGATATTTTGATAGCAAAGGAATTCTTTCGTCTCAAAATCTGAATAATATTCATTACTTAAAGTGGTTCTTTCGATCATTCATCGAAAGGGGACACTTGATTTTGAATTTGACCAATTGAGATATCAGGAAACAATATTCTTAATTTCTTCATTCGAAGTGAATTCTTAGCCTATTTCTGTATTCTTTCTAGATTCAAAGACTAACCACAAAATCACAAAGAAAATAGATTCATAAGGTCGATACCTTGTATAAAACTCATGTGTGTAAGAAATATTCGATCGCATAGAGTGTACGAATGGGTTGATTAACAATTCACAGACGAAAAAATGGCAAAAAAGAAAGCATTCACTCCTCTTTTCTATCTTGCATCTATAGTATTTTTGCCCTGGTGGATTTCTTTCTCAGTTAATAAATGTCTGGAATCTTGGGTTACTAATTGGTGGAATACTGGGCAATCCGAAATTTTCTTGAATAATATTCAAGAAAAGAGTCTTCTAGAAAAATTCATAGAATTAGAGGAACTCCTCTTCTTGGACGAAATGATCAAGGAATACTCGGAAACACATCTCGAAGAGTTTGGGATAGGAATCCATAAAGAAACGATCCAATTAATCAAGATACAAAATGAGAATCGTATCCATACGATTTTGCACTTCTCAACAAATACCATCTGTTTTATTATTCTAAGCGGGTATTCGATTTTGGGTAATGAAAAACTTGTTATTCTTAACTCTTGGGCTCAGGAATTCCTATATAACTTAAGTGACACAGTAAAAGCTTTTTCGATTCTTTTATTAACTGATTTATGTATCGGATTTCATTCACCCCAGGGTTGGGAATTAATTATGTGCTCTATCTATAAAGATTTTGGATTTGTTCATAATGATCAAATTATAGCTGGTCTTGTTTCCACCTTTCCAGTCATTCTCGATACAATTTTTAAATATTGGATTTTCCGTTATTTAAATCGTCTGTCTCCGTCACTTGTAGTTATTTATCATTCAATGAATGACTGATAAAGGATCCATTGATATTAATCTAATCCAATTAGAATGCTTGGTACTTTGTAGTTGTACATAAGCAAAGTATTGAAAATCGTATTTACTCTTTCTATTTCTAACCATCGGGAAGATTCATCCTAGATTATTCCAGCAAATAGCAGAATCGTGGCTAGGGAACTATACTAGCGACCTACCCAATTTATTGTAGAAATTTTCGCGATCAATGATTGGACCATGCAAACTAGAAATGCTTTTTCTTGGCTAAAGAAACAGATTACTCGATCTATTTCCGTATCGCTCATGATATATATCTTAACTCGGACGTCC